TTTCTTATAGTCATTTTGACCCCACCTTCCCGGAGTTCATTCTCCGGGGAACTCCATTTAAATTATTCCGGTGTATTCTTTCCAATCTACTTTTTTTCTTATTTCGTTGGAAATCATATAAAGACAATTCCTATTTGATATAGCCATTTGGGCCAATATTTTACGATTAAGAAGCAACTGCTTCTTGTATAGATCATGTATTAATTTACTATAACTATAGAATACTCTCCCTTCTCGAATTACTGCGTTTATCCGAGTGATCCACAAACGACGAAAATTTCTCTTTTGCTTATCCCTATCCCGATGAGCCGAAACCAAAGCTCTTATTTTCTGTTGAGTAATAGTTCGAGTAAGTCTTGAATGAGACCCCCGAAAACTTGATGCAAATAAACGAATTTTTGTTCTACGCCTCCGGGCTATATATCCGCGTTTAATTCTGGTCATTGAATAAATAAAATTTTGACAAATAACTAATTGATTTCGTTTCTTTCAGTTATTCTTTTACCCGTCCTGGTCTATTAATAACCAAACGGATTTTTCCAATGTATAAAATACAAATTCCAATGGCTTTGGCTACTATAACCTCCCCAACCACGATTTTTTTTTTTTTTGGTATTTTAAAAGAAATCGAAATTAAATAGATAAAGAAATAGTGGGTTTCCTCGTTTCTATGGTTACTTCTTAAACGGTGAGGTCTTCTCTATACACCGGAGCCTTTACTTCGGTTATTTAATATTTCATCAATGTTATTGGTAACTTGTATAGTTCGCATCACATTCTTTGGCTCTACTCATGAATTATCCAGTAACAGGTCTTTCACAATAAGACCCGCCTATACAGTAACGGTATTGAATTATGAAATTTCGCTGGGTAGCTGACCCTCGTAGTCCGTTCTTGACCGAGCGAGAACTTCATTTTTATGTTTTTTTTTTTTGAATTTCAATAAGATTTCCTCCGCTTAATGGATAACGATTTGCTACCAATGGAGAATTGTTTCTCATCTTAAATTCAGGTGATTGGATTTGCACCGGCGGAAACCATAAATTTTATACACAATAGAGGGATCGAGTGGCTTATTTTTAGATAGTAAGTAGATAGTAAATGGAGTTCCTTCTTCCATTCGATCCCGTTCACTGGACTAATCATTCATACTGGAAGCGGTTTCTTGCTTTTTTGTATCAGCTCATGATCTAAACGGGTCGCACATACACCCTAGTACATGTTCCTCGACGCTGAGGGCATCCCCCAAGAGCGGGGGATTTCGTGACATTTCGAATGGGCTGTCTTGTATTTCTAATAAGTTGTTTAATGGTTGGCATGTTGAATATATACATAATGGGCTGGTTTAGATTGATCCTAACCGGATGATTATGAATTTTTTTATTTAATAGTTAAACTCGGAGATAAAATATCACATCACGGATTTTCACAAAATCCATTTTTTTTTCATTCAACTGCTACAAGATCAACAATTCCATAAGCTTGGGCTTCTGTTGCTGACATAAAAACGTCTCTTTCCATGTCTTCAGATACAACCCATAAAGGTTTGCCCGTCCTTTGTACATAAACCCTTGTGAGGGTTTCGCGTAGTTTAAGCAGTTCTTCCGCTTCCAGGATAAATTCTCCCGTCTGCGCTTCATAAAAGGAACTCGCGGGTTGATGGATCATTACCCTGATGATAGAAGGTTTCTCTATCTGATGTGATGAAAGGAATAGAAAAGGAAGATCAAGAATAATAGGAAAAAAAGATAGAATTGAACAACCGTACGGGCATCATCTTTTGTGCATTGCATACGGCTATACAATAAACCAGATAAAAATAGAATCTATCAGCCCCAGTAGGGTAAATGGTCAAATTGCCACCCTTCCTTTTGGAGGAGTTCAAAAATACTATGATGGCTCCGTTGCTTTTCTATTTGAAAATGGATTTTTTTTCTTTGATTCAGCAATCCCAAAGTTTCTTTTTGATCCAACCAAAAAGGGAAAAATTTGGTTTTTTTGCACTCTTTTTTTTATAACTTCAAAATTGTTAAGAGACTTTCGGTGTGAAAACAACCAAGTTTGTAACGCTGAATTGGACTTCCGATAGATAAGAGAAAATCGGAAATATCTTTTATCTCATACTACTCTCTCGATACATAATCGAATCTTTTCAAAAAAAACAATGCAAAAATTTTTCATATCGAATTCGAAGTGCCATGCTATTATTACTTAATATTCATATGGCGAAGGCATAGTTTTACTTTTTCTCTCAAATAAAAAACCCCATTGGCGCCAAGCGTGAGGGAATGCTAGACGTTTGGTAATTTCTCCTCCAACCAGGATAAAAGATCCCATTGACGCGGCTAATCCCATGCATATTGTATGGACCTCTGGTCGCACAAATTGCATAGTATCATAAATAGCGACTCCGGGTATTACCCATCCGCCAGGAGAGTTTATAAACAAATACAGATCTTTGGTATCATCCTCGATACTGAGATATACCATAAGACCAATAAGTTGATTCGAGATCTCGCTATCAACTTCTTGGCCTAAAAAAAGTAATCTTTCTCGATAAAGTCGGTTGAGTAGGGCAAAATTGTATCCCTTAGGAACCGTACATGCATCTTTTGGTGCATACGGTTCAAAAAAAATAGCGAAAAAAAAAAAGAATCAATGTATAGATTAAGGGCTTTTTCTTCGATTTTTCAATAAAGACGAATTTTTTTTCTTCTTTATTATATAATAGAAAAACTTATCGAATTCACTTTTCATTGATGTATTGTTTCATCGAGATTCAATCCAAATCACGACGGTCTTTTCTTGTTCCTGAATGGGCCTCTTTCATCTTTTTAGGTTTATGCTCTACTCCGGGTAAAGATTCACCCCGTTTTGATTTGCACATATAGGACAAATCTTCTCACCACCATTTCTTTTTGGTATGACTTTCCAAATAACAAACAGGAATCATTTAGGATACACGTAGTAATCCTAGATATATTACCAATTGGGTTTTTTCTAAACGGAGCCTGGATACTTCATTTTTTTAGTCCAATCAAAGTCAACCATAAATTATTCGAATTGATAATAGTACTATGAATTCCTCCAAACAATGCATCTAATTGCACTTCACGCTCCAATTTATGGATGATTCCATTTCGACTTCTTGGGCGAAACAGAGGATATCTCGATCGGGGGAGAGAACGGGGAAATCCCATATGACCCAATATATCTCACAAGTCGCACTATACGTCAACCCAAGATGCATCTTCCTCTCCAGGACTTCGGAAAGGTACTTTTGGAACACCAATAGGCATAAATTGAAAGAAAAAAGAACTAAATCCTATATTTCACTTTGATGTGGAAACGTAATAATGTGGTTTTATTGTCTTTAGAATATTGTCTTTATCATATTTATTTTATCCATAGATTAGCAAAATTCAGAAAGAAAAAAAAAGAAAGGAAATTTTTTACGAGCAGGCCCTTCGAATGATAAACGCATTTACTCATAGAAAGTGGTATCAATCCACCATTGCGTATTGGTGCTTATCGAGTATAGAATAAATCTGCTTCTCTTTGTTCTTACGAACAGAATTCTTCCATTATTTGGAACACAATAGAATATAGAATAAACAACCCTTGTTAGGAAATAATCCACTGAACAGGGGAAGTCCGCAGCATAGTCATAGTATATTCCAATGCAATAAAGTTACGTAGTGTTTATTTTTCTTTGATAAAGGGGTATTTTCCATGGGTTTGCCTTGGTATCGTGTTCATACCGTTGTATTGAATGATCCCGGCCGATTGCTTTCCGTTCATATAATGCATACAGCTCTGGTTGCTGGTTGGGCGGGTTCGATGGCTCTCTATGAATTAGCAGTTTTTGATCCTTCTGACCCCGTTCTTGATCCAATGTGGAGACAAGGTATGTTCGTTATACCCTTCATGACTCGTTTAGGAATAACCAATTCGTGGGGGGGTTGGAGTATCACAGGAGGGACTGTAACGAATACAGGGGTTTGGAGTTACGAAGGTGTAGCTGGGGCACATATTTTATTTTCTGGCTTATGCTTTTTGGCAGCTATCTGGCATTGGGTCTATTGGGATCTAGAAATATTTTCTGATGAACGTACAGGAAAACCTTCTTTGGATTTGCCCAAGATCTTTGGAATTCATTTATTTCTCTCCGGGGTGGCTTGCTTTGGTTTTGGTGCATTTCATGTAACAGGCCTGTATGGTCCTGGAATATGGGTGTCTGATCCTTACGGACTAACGGGAAAAGTACAACCTGTAAATCCGGCGTGGGGCGTGGAGGGTTTTGATCCTTTTGTTCCGGGAGGAATAGCTTCTCATCATATTGCAGCCGGTACATTGGGCATATTAGCGGGTCTATTCCATCTTAGCGTTCGACCGCCACAACGTCTATACAAAGGATTACGTATGGGAAATATTGAAACCGTACTCTCCAGTAGTATCGCGGCTGTCTTTTTTGCAGCTTTTGTAGTTGCTGGAACTATGTGGTATGGTTCAGCAACTACCCCCATCGAATTATTTGGTCCCACTCGTTATCAATGGGATCAGGGTTACTTCCAGCAAGAGATATATCGAAGAGTTAGCGCCGGGCTAGCAGAAAATCAAAGTTTATCAGAAGCCTGGTCTAAAATTCCTGAAAAATTGGCTTTTTATGATTATATCGGCAATAATCCGGCAAAAGGAGGATTATTCAGGGCAGGCTCAATGGATAGCGGAGATGGAATAGCGGTTGGGTGGTTAGGACACCCTATCTTTAGAGATAAAGAAGGACGTGAGCTTTTTGTACGGCGTATGCCCACTTTTTTTGAAACATTCCCGGTCGTTTTGGTAGACGGCGACGGAATTGTTAGAGCGGATGTTCCTTTTAGAAGGGCAGAATCTAAGTATAGTGTTGAACAAGTAGGTGTAACCGTTGAGTTCTATGGCGGCGAACTCAATGGAGTCAGTTATAGTGATCCTGCTACTGTGAAAAAATATGCTAGACG